ACTCCCCCATAAAGTTGAATAATTTTAGAAATCCAATCAGGTAAAAATGTTGCTTCTCGACTAACTAAAAAACAAATAAATGCATCAGGACCGTCATTATAAAAAAATAAATGATGATGTTTTAATGGAAACAAAGGGTTTATCAAAACGTCGAACCATGATTTTACTCGTGGCACATGTTCTGCTAAATAACCCATAGCTGAGTTTAAAGACTCTTCTAGTGGTACATTTAATGGTAAATCTTCAAGCATAATAAACAGCCTTATTGATTAATAAAATTCAATTACTAAACTGCCAATTCATAAACGGATAAATATGGCAAGCCATAGTAATAGTTTAAAAATTGAAATTGAAAAACCTTTTTAAAGCCGATATATTTAGTTTGGGTGACCTAAATCGGGATAGCAGGATTCGAACCTACGACAGCCTACTCCCAAAGCAGGTACTCTACCAAACTGAGCTATATCCCGGCATTAAGATTATAAATGCTGTTAGTATAAATTAGTTTAACATTTTTTTCAATTGTTAAGAATCGAATAATATTAAGTTCTATAGAAAGAGCCCATTTTAATCTATATTTAAACAAGACTTTTATACAAACTGTCACAATTTAATATTAGTTGTTCAATAGAAATTCACACATCGTTTAGTGTGCCATATTATTAGACTGGAGTTAGATAATAAATTTATTTTTGAAAGATAGTATTAATTTCATTAGATCGCACGAGCTCGTATTAAGTTTCAATTTAAAATTCTGTTTTAGGTTGTCTATTATAGATCAATGAAATTGAGGGCTTAAGATTTTCTGAATTTTGTTTAGGGATGGAAAAAGAATGATTTTAAAAGTTTTTTAATAATTAGATGTCAAACTAATCAAAAAAAGATCTAATTAAACTATTGTTTGCAATTAAATTAGATCTTTACGTTTGAGTAGTTTATTCTTGAGCTTTTTCAATATAGTCCAGAGCATCTTGAACTGTTTGAATTTCACCAGCACTTTCATCATCAATTTCAATTTCAAACTCTTCTTCAAAAGCCATTACTAACTCAACAACATCTAAAGAATCAGCACCTAATTCTTTTGTAAAACTTGCTTCAGGTTTAACTTGACCAGCGTCAACCCCTAATTGTTCACATACAATTTTTTGAATCTGTTCTAAAGTATTAGACATAAAAATTTTCCTTATAGATATATATATAGATGTTTGCTAGATAGTATACAACAATAGTTTCTAGTTTTTTAGCTCAAAAATTTCCTAGATTAATTTTTTGTTGAATCGATTTTGTTGCTTAATCAAACACAATTAAAAACAGAAATTGTTCTAGTTCTTTTTACGCTTTTCCATACTAAGAAAAAATATTTCTAAGATTAATTAACTGATAATAAAAAATTTGGAGTTATTTAGTTTTAGCCTTTAAAAAAGGCGTTATCTATTTAATTTATTAAAAATTGTTGTCGTCACACATTTTGGTTTCTGTGAGTAAGTTCGATCCATTAAAAACCCAAGAACTGTACTATATATCTAGTCTAGTTTTTGGATTTTTAAATTCAATCTCAGTAAATTTATTTTGTAATACTTTTTAAAAGCTTAGTAATCTGATATACACTTCCGCGATTTACTGTATAAATTGGAATATTTTTTTGTAACGCAAATTTTTTTAATTTAAGGTTTTGTTTAAGGTGTTTTTTTAGACCAATAATGATAGTTGCTTTCTGAATTTCGTTTGTTAAAACTAATTTCACTCCTGTCTTTGAAATAACTTCTTTAATCAAATTATTAGAGAGTGAATAGACATAGATAAACATTTTATTAGTTTTTAAATTTGGTGATTTTATCCTAGTATATTGATTGAATCTTGTCCAACTATTAGTCTTTAATGTTAAAGAAGTTTTTAAATTACTTAAGTTCTGAAAAAGTAAAAGAGATTCAGATTGAAATCGTTTATATTTTATATGAATTTTCTGAGTTGAAGTTATCTGACGAATCTGAGCAAAAGCATAATTTCCTCGTAATAGTAGATCAATCGAATTTTGGACATTTTCATGAATTGTCCATAAATTTTGATCATTAATTTCAATTGCTATTTGAAAGGCGGGATATGCTTTTCGTTCTAAAATACTTTTTTGCGTACCTCGTCTTTTTGCTTCATCATCACTTAATGTCACATGTTGAATACCACCAATTAAATCTGTTAAGGTAGGATTTTTAATTAAATTTTCTAAGGAGTTGCCATGAGTTGTTCCAACCAACTGAACACCTTTTTCTGCAATGGTTCGAGCAGCTAAAGCTTCCAGTTCAGTACCAATTTCATCAATGACAATTACTTCCGGCATATGATTTTCAACAGCTTCAATCATTATTTGATGTTGAAATTCAGTTTTAGCTACTTGCATTCTACGTGCTCGCCCAATTCCCGAATGAGGAACATCACTGTCTCCGGCAATTTCATTCGATGTATCAACAATAACTACTCTTTTTTCCATTTCATCTGACAAAACCCGAGCAATTTCACGAATAATCGTAGTCTTGCCAACCCCTGGTTTTCCTAGAATCAAAATAGATTGTCCGGATTCTAATAAATCACGAATTATGCAAATTGTTCCAAAAATGGCTCGACCAACTCGACAGGTTAACCCATTAATAATGGATTGTCTATTTCGAATACAACTTATACGATGGAGCGTACGTTCAATACCTGCTCGATTATCATTACTAAATTTACTAATCCGTTTCGTAATATAATCAAGATCTTGCCAAGAAATAATTTTTTGAGACAAATATTCTGGTCCAGTAGTAAAACGGGCTTCTGGTCGCCGTCCCAGATCAATTACAATCTCAATTAACTTATCTTTATTTGGATGGTGATTTAAATTCTGTTGAATAAAAAATGGTACATTATCAAGTAATTTATCTAAATCTTCGTTTATGCTCATAAAACCAGGTATTTGGGAGTAACTTTCAATCAATTGTTAAAATATAAGTAATCGAAAAACAATAAAAATCGAGTTAAGTAGTAAAATTAAAGGAAAACTGATTATAATTAATAAATGAAAACTCATACTTAATAAATAATGGTTATTATTTCTTTTTCACTATGAGGGTTTCATAATTTTTCGTCTCCCAAAAGGAGAAACTCAATGGCAATAAGCTCAACTGAGCGTCGAACAAAAAGCGTACAAGTTTTTGTAGAAAAAGACGCTGTCGAAACTAGTTTCGCAAAATGGGCACAACCGGGACATTTTTCAAGAACTTTAGCTAAAGGTCCAAAAACGACTACTTGGATTTGGAATTTACATGCTGACGCTCATGATTTTGATAGTCAAACAAGTTCGTTAGAAGAGGTTTCTCGTAAAATTTTCAGTGCTCACTTTGGCCAATTAGCAGTAATATTTTTATGGATAAGTGGTATGCATTTTCATGGCGCATACTTCTCTAATTATTCTGCCTGGTTAAATGACCCAATTGGCATTAAACAAAGCTCACAAGTTGTTTGGCCAATCGTTGGTCAAGAAATTTTAAATGCTGATGTTGGAGGAAATTTCCAAGGTGTTCAAACAACTTCCGGTTGGTTCCAAATGTGGCGAGCAGAAGGAATCACGAGTGAAGTAGAATTATATTGGACTGCAATTGGCGGATTAGTAATGTCTGCTCTAATGTTATTTGCAGGTTGGTTCCATTATCATAAAGCGGCTCCAAAATTAGAGTGGTTCCAAAATGCTGAATCAATGATGAACCATCATTTAGCTGGTTTATTAGGTTTAGGATGCTTATCTTGGTCTGGGCATCAGATCCATATTGCCTTACCAATTAACAAATTACTTGATGCAGGTGTTGCTCCGCAAGAAATTCCGTTACCACATGAATTCTTAATTAACCGTGAATTAATGGCACAGTTATATCCAAGTTTCAAAAATGGATTAGCTCCTTTCTTTGGTGGTCACTGGGGTGAATACTCTGATTTCCTTACTTTCAAAGGTGGGTTAAATCCAGTAACTGGTGGATTATGGTTAAGTGATATTGCTCACCATCATTTAGCATTATCTGTGTTATTTATTTTTGCTGGACACATGTACCGAACGAATTGGGGAATTGGACACAGTATGAAGGAAATTTTAGAAGCTCATAAAGGACCATTTACAGGTGAAGGCCATAAAGGTTTATATGAGATTTTAACAACTTCATGGCATGCTCAATTAGCTATTAACTTAGCAATGGTGGGTTCATTAAGTATTATTGTAGCTCATCATATGTATGCAATGCCACCATATCCTTATATTGCAACTGATTATGCAACGCAACTATCTTTATTTACTCATCATATGTGGATTGGAGGATTTTGTGTTGTAGGTGGAGCGGCACACGGTGCTATCTTTATGGTTCGCGACTATACTCCAGCAAATAATTATAATAATTTATTGGATCGTGTTTTACGACACCGCGACTCTATTATAGCTCATTTAAATTGGGTTTGTATATTCTTAGGTACACATGCCTTTGGTTTTTACATTCACAACGATACAATGCGTGCATTAGGACGCCCTCAAGATATGTTCTCAGATAAAGCAATTCAATTGCAACCTATTTTTGCGCAATGGATTCAAAATATTCATTTATTAGCACCTGGAACAACGGCTCCAAATGCATTAGCAACAACAAGTTATGCTTTTGGTGGAGATGTAGTATCAGTTGGTGGTAAAATTGCAATGATGCCAATTAAATTAGGTACGGCTGACTTTATGGTCCACCATATTCATGCCTTTACAATTCATGTAACAGTTTTAATTCTATTAAAAGGTGTATTATATGCACGTAGCTCAAAACTAATTCCAGATAAAGCAAACTTAGGTTTCCGCTTCCCTTGTGATGGTCCTGGTCGAGGTGGAACTTGTCAAAGTTCAAGTTGGGATCATGTATTTTTAGGTTTATTCTGGATGTACAATAGTATTTCGGTAGTAATTTTCCATTTCAGTTGGAAGATGCAATCTGATGTATGGGGTACAATAACACCTGACGGTGCCATCTCTCATATAACTGGAGGTAACTTTGCTCAAAGTGCTATTACAATTAATGGTTGGCTACGTGATTTCTTATGGTCACAAGCGTCACAAGTAATTCAATCATATGGTTCGGCGTCATCAGCATACGGTTTAATTTTCTTAGGTGCACATTTCATTTGGGCATTTAGTTTAATGTTCTTATTTAGTGGGCGTGGTTATTGGCAAGAATTAATTGAATCAATTGTCTGGGCGCATAATAAATTAAACTTTGCTCCAGCAATTCAACCTCGTGCATTAAGTATTACACAAGGTCGTGCTGTTGGCTTAGCACATTATTTATTAGGTGGTATTGGAACGACTTGGTCGTTCTTCTTAGCCCGTGCCATTTCAATTACATAAGAATATAAGACTAAAAAATTAATAAAATACTATTTCTACTTACAACTACAAATAATATAAAAAGGTATCTTAAGATTATGGCAACTAAATTTCCAAAGTTTAGCCAAGCTCTTGCACAAGATCCAGCAACACGAAGAATCTGGTATGGAATAGCTACCGCTCATGATTTGGAAGCACATGATGGTATGACAGAGGAAAATTTATATCAAAAAATTTTCGCATCTCATTTTGGGCATCTAGCTGTTATTTTCCTGTGGACTGCAGGAAATTTATTTCACGTTGCATGGCAAGGTAACTTCGAGCAATGGGTAACAAATCCATTAAAAGTAAGACCAATTGCTCATTCTATCTGGGATCCACATTTTGGTGAATCCGCTGTAAAAGCGTTTAGTAAAGGTAATTCATACCCTGTAAATATTGCATTTTCAGGTGTTTATCAATGGTGGTATACAATTGGATTTAGAACAAATCAAGAACTTTATACTGGTTCAATTGGATTAATATTACTTTCGTGCGCATTACTATTCGCTGGTTGGTTACATTTACAACCAAAATTCCGACCAAGTTTATCTTGGTTCAAAAATAATGAATCACGTTTAAATCATCATTTATCAGGTTTATTAGGTGTTAGTTCATTAGCATGGACGGGACATCTTGTTCATGTCGCACTTCCAGTATCTCGTGGAGTACATGTTGGCTGGGATAATTTTTTAACAACACCACCACATCCTGCTGGTTTAACACCATTCTTTACAGGAAATTGGACAGTTTATGCTGAGAATCCAGATTCTGCTACTCATGTTTATGGAACAAGTGAAGGAGCAGGAACTGCAATCTTAACATTTTTAGGTGGATTCCATCCTCAAACTCAAGCATTATGGTTAAGTGATATTGCTCATCATCAATTGGCAATTGCCGTTGTTTTCATTATTGCTGGACACATGTATCGAACAAATTTTGGGATTGGACATAATATGAAAGAAATTTTAGATGCTCACCGTCCACCAGGAGGACGCTTAGGAGCAGGTCATATTGGGTTATTTGAAACAATCACCAATTCTTTACATATGCAATTAGGTTTAGCCTTAGCATCACTTGGTGTGGCAACCTCATTGACAGCACAACATATGTATGCATTAACTCCATATGCATATTTATCTAAAGATTTTACAACTGAAGCTGCTTTGTATACACATCATCAATACATAGCCGGATTCTTAATGGTTGGTGCATTTGCACATGGTGCAATTTTCTTCGTTCGTGATTATGATCCAGAATTGAACAAAAATAATGTTTTAGCACGTATGTTAGAACATAAAGAAGCTATTATCTCACATTTAAGTTGGGCTTCATTGTTCTTAGGATTCCATACATTAGGCTTATACATCCATAATGATACAGTAGTAGCATTTGGTCAACCTGAAAAACAAATTTTATTTGAGCCATTATTTGCAGAATACATTCAAGCTGCATCAGGTAAAGCAATTTATAATTTTAATGTTTTACTATCATCTGATACAAGTCCTGCGACTATCGCTGGTAACAATGTATGGTTACCTGGTTGGTTAGAAGCAATTAATAATAACAAAAATGACTTATTCTTAAAGATTGGTCCAGGTGATTTTCTTGTTCATCACGCAATTGCGTTGGGTTTACATGTAACGGCTTTAATTCTTGTAAAAGGCGCCTTAGATGCACGAGGTTCAAAACTAATGCCCGATAAAAAAGATTTTGGTTATAGTTTCCCATGTGATGGACCGGGTCGAGGAGGTACTTGTGATATCTCGGCTTGGGATGCATTCTATCTTGCAATGTTCTGGATGTTAAACACAATTGGTTGGGTAACATTCTACTGGCATTGGAAACATATAACAATTTGGGGTGGTAATCCTGGACAGTTTGATGAGTCATCAAATTATATTATGGGATGGCTTCGTGACTATTTATGGTTAAATTCTTCGCCGTTAATTAATGGTTATAATCCATTTGGTATGAACAATTTATCTGTTTGGGCTTGGATGTTCTTATTTGGACATTTAATTTGGGCGACCGGATTTATGTTCTTAATTTCTTGGCGAGGTTACTGGCAAGAGTTAATTGAAACATTAGTTTGGGCTCATGAACGTACACCATTAGCGAATTTAGTTCGTTGGAGAGATAAACCAGTTGCTTTATCAATTGTTCAAGCTCGTTTAGTTGGGCTAGTACATTTCGCTGTTGGCTATATTTTAACATATGCAGCATTTGTAATTGCCTCAACATCTGGAAAATTTGCTTAACTAATATCTTTAGACTGTATAGATATAGATATAAAGACATCTCTATATTTATTAATAAATTATAATTTATATAATAAGTATACAGTTATCAATTTTCTAATTAATAATTTTTGAACGTTTGGTTCTTTTACTTAATTTACTAAATAATTAAGTAAAAGAACTAAAACCGTTTAAAATTCTAACTATAAAAAAATATCTAGAATTATTTTCGATCATTCAAAATTAAAATCTTATCGACTTTTTAAAAGCGTTAATTTTGTAGGATTGAGCAAAAATTTTAATAAAATTTTTTAGTGAAGTTATCTGAGATTGAATTATTATAACTATAATAATAGATTTATTTTTCTTATTATCTTATCTATGAATCTACGTTATCCACCAAGAGTTTAAACAGAATGGAATAAAAATTGATATAAATATATACTTATAGATATTTATTTGAGTTATCATTATAAAATTTATTCTTCCATTTCAAAATTATCTCTAATCAATTGATGAACAAAATATATTAGACTTTCATCTTATTGTTTCAACTTAATCTTTTTAATCTTTTTAATCTTTTTTATTAAATCTTAAAAGCTCAGGATATAATTTGCAATAATAGCTAAATTTTTTTAAGTTATCGAATTCTATATAATAATAAAATTATTCTTAGTTTATAAAATTTGTTTCAGAATTTCTATTAATTAATCCACAAGATTTTAAGTTAAATTGTTAAATTTTGTTAGTATCACGAACAACATCAGTTTAGACAACTATGAAAGGCCTTTGATATGTAAATATTAAACCTTTGTGATTTTATAATGTAAAATAAAGCGACATTACGAGCCGTTTACCATTTGGAAGTCTAGTTCTAATAGTATCATTACAATCACAATAGAACTCGTTCCAAAAATTAAAAGATTTGGTCGAATGAAACCAAACCTCTTAATAATTTCTGTAAAAATTCTCTTAAAAATTCGATAATATTAGTATTATTTTATTAGATAGAATTTTCCAAAATATAACTAAATATTTTTGAATAAATTTTAATGAAAATTTTTATATTTAAACTAATCATTAAATTTCTAATACGATATCTCGTTTAAAAACATTGATCTTCTTACAAGATTTAAATCTGAATACTATTTGAATTTATTAAAAATATAATCCTAACATATCAGGGAAAAAACGATTTATTTCAATAATAAATCCAGCGGTAAATGTCATCCATAAAGTTAAAAGAACCGGAGCAGTTGATAAATATTTTTGAAAATTGTTCATAGAATTGAAATTAATTATAAAGTAATATAGCCAATAAAATTAACGAGGTGATACAGTTATTTCATCAGTAGGAGCAATTAAGTCACCGCTGATTAATTCTTGCCATGCTGAAATTGGCCAAATATAGCCTGTTGTCATTATTTTTAGTGCTAATGGTACATTAATAATAATTTCACTTTCAGTTGGATTTTTTGTAGTACTTACTGCTCGTACATATTTTCGTCCAACCCAACCAATCCAACCAGAGATATAAATAAATCCGAAACCTGGAAGAATAAATTCTGCCGCATGACTCCAACGTCCATCCGCAATTAAATGCGGTAAACCATCAGTCCCACAAAGTAATTCAGATCGACTATATTTATCAAAACGTGCTTTTGTACGTTCGATTTGCTGTTCTAAAGCTAGTGCTGGCGGTGAATCTGCTTCATATTTAGCCATCCGTTGTTCTAGTTTTTTAACACTCGCTTTTTGTCGTTTATTAAAAGCAGCTGATTCACTACATTTTGTCAATCCTCCAATATCAGCTAATGCTGTTTTTGGTGTCATTGCAATTAGAACTACAATAAGTAAACTTATTAAATTAAAACGTTTCATTAAGAAAAAAATATTAAAATTAAATTTGATAGTTTAGTAAAAAATCTCAGAAAGATAAAACCATTAGATAATTACATTATAGTTTAGTTTTTAATAAAAAAATATTTTTTCTTGAAAAATATAAATAATTATAAAGAGTATCAATTAGTATTCATTATTTTGAAAAATTGAATATAATAAACAGTTTTTATTCCAATCAATTTAAAGTAATTTTTTACTTAGAAAAAAAATAATTTGACTAAAATAGATTTATTTAATATTTTTTAATTCTTTTTAAATAAAAACTTTTAAAAATTTGATTTGTCTAAAAAAGTCTAATAATTTATAAAATTGAATAATAGAATCGAAAACTTTTAATTTTATAAATAACTATAGGATAAAAATAAGAAATTCCAGTTTAATTAAAAAAAATTACCGTTTCTCTTCATTTCATTTTTACTCTTCAACTTTTAAAAATAAATTTAAATAAAGTTTTCAAAAATTATTCTGAGCAAAGAATTTTTACAGATACTCCGTTTAACCGTTTACTATTTCAAAGTTAGAAAGGTATAATTTTTTTAATCGTATTAGTTAGATTATAAAAATGAATGTAACAAAAATTTTTACCAAGAAAAATTGCTGATATTATTTAAATAATTTATACTCTAGCTTTAAAGGAGGTTGGCAAAAAGTGATTTTAAAGAAAATTATTGTTTTGATTTTTATTTTAGCGATACAGGCAAAACCAATGAATATGATGCCTGATATTATACGTTCAGAGTATGAAAAGACAAGCCAAGAATTAGCACAAATTAAACAGGCTGAAGAGCGTATTAGAAGACCACCTTTATTTTCAAAAGATTATTGGTTGTCTAGAAACAGGGAAAAGAAGATATATGAAAAATTGATGGATAATCAAGATCCATCACAATTTGCTGCTGAACTTGGAAAACCAACTACTGAAGATGACAGACAAGAATTAGAAAGAGTCGAAGGACGACTAGAAACAATTAAACAATATGTGGCTAAAGAAGGTGGTGGTGGAATAAAAGAGACTCCCAAACTTACGTCAATAACTCCGAAAACCTTGAAATCATATTATGATTACACTTGGTTTCAAAATCAACTAAAAAAATATTACGTCTTATCCTGGAATAATTTGGCTTATGGCCTTACAATTAAAGAAGTTGAAAAAGTCTTATTAATTTTATGTTTTATTCGATTTTGTATTTATACAGTAAAATATGATATAAAAACATCTCTAATTATTTGTCTTATTGGATTAGTATCTGCTTTTTTATATGAAATGATATTAACTGATTGCATTGCAATTTGTTTTGAACGAATCTATTTAAATTCGTCGCTTTTCCGTTTTGCGTTTGAAGAATACTTAGAAAAAGTAAAAGCTGAGATGCCGAATACGGATCCTCCAGGTACTCTTGTAACTACATATAGATGGATTTTAAATAATTGGGTATTAGCTTTTATACAAAAGTTACCAGCAGGAGAAGCAATTACAGACTATATCACGAGTACTTTTTTACCGTTTTGTAGTAATATTGTTCGAATGTATCGTAATAGTGTGCGAGCAATGTTATTGTATACTATGGTATTAAGGCTTGGAAAAAAATATATTCCGTATCATATCCAGTGGCATTTAATGTTATATGTATTATATACCCAGTTCGGTAAAAACTTTTGGCAGATTTACGAAAATTCTAATGAGTTTTTAAACGATGTATTAATTCCTGAACTCAGATTTGAAGAAATAGAATTTATGGAACTTATGCATTCGACGTTCATAGGAATGGCAACATATTTAACCTTATTAGCTATGTTACACGCTTTATTTTCACAATATTATTATGTTCCATTTTTAGTTCCGAATGTTGAGGCACATATTGGTAAAAGACCGAAAAAAAGTATTTATAGCGGTGGGTATACCTCATGGCAAGATGAACAAGAACTTTTTGTATCCACTCCTGCTGATTGGAAAATATGGTTTGGTTTTTTAGGTAAAGGTTCAAATGATCGAAAACAAAGAAAAAAAAGACGCAAAGATAGACCAAATTAACAAACAATGAAAATTATACATTATGAACAATTCATAGCTTATAATTTTCATTACTTACTAATAAAATAGAAAAAACTTTTAAGTTTATTTACCATTAAGACGAATGGGATATTTGATAGTTTAAAAATAAATTCTCAAAAATTTATTATGTTTAATTAATATAAAAGTATAAAATAAAAAAATTTTAAGAGTTTAATATGTAATATGCTAACTAGGATAAGATTAGTTAATAAGGATTTTTTTAGTATATTTTTGACTACTTTAAATACGTTTATTATTTTACTAAGAATGATTTTTGAAAATTAATTTTTTATTTTGAAGTTTCCAAATTAAATTTTATGGAAACTTCAAATTTTTAGATCTTAGAATAAGTAATTATAACGAAGATCCGAGTCCAGAGTATGCACCATAGATAAATAAGCTAAGCATTGTAATTACTGCTAAACCACCAACTAAACCTACAAGCCATAAAGGAATTCGACCAGTATTAGACATATTAAAATTTCCTATTTATAATTTTAATTGAAGAAATAACTTGAAAATAAAACAGCTAAAACAAAAATTAATAGAAGACCCCAATAAAGAGAAGTTCGATTTAATTCTACTGCTTGTTTATTCGGATTTGGACCTGTCATAAAAAGTACCTCGTATTTATTTATTAATTTATCTTTGAATAAATTGCATTGCTGTAATTCCACCTAAGAAAAAGACAGTTGGAACAGCTAAACCATGAATTGCAAGCCAACGGAAAGTGAAAATTGGATAAGCTACTGGTTGATTAATATTTTTTGACATCTATTTTACCTCAATTATAAACCTTTAGTTAAATCTTCTAATTCTTGTTTTGCACTAAAACGATCGTTTACTAATGGTACTTGCTGACGATCTTGTGTGAAATATTCATTTGGTCTTGGAGTACCAAACACATCATATGCCAACCCTGTACTAATAAATAACCATCCTGATACAAAAAGCGATGGAATAGTGATACTATGAATAATCCAATAACGTACACTTGTAATAATATCCGAGAACGGACGTTCACCTGTAGATCCACCAGACATAATATTATATTCTCCTATAAAAAAATAATTGTTACTCATTCCAGGATTCACCCAAAAGCGGGCAGGGGGAATCGAACCCCCATCATTAGCTTGGAAGGCTAAGGTTTTACCACTAAACTATGCCCGCATAAATTTATTATAAAATTATGCGGGTCTAAAAAGCAATAATATATTACAAATTCTCTAATTTCAAATCTAAAAACTTTGCTAAATCTGAGGCTTCTTCTTCTAAAATTGAAATAGAATTTGGTTGTTGTACTGGTGTCAGTGGAATTTTTCGTTCATCTTTTAAACATAAATAAACAATCCTTTTAGGATTTAAACCTTCTGAAATTTTGATACCAATCGATTTAATACTATTTAATGGATAAGTTAACAATATTTCTCGATTCTTTCCAGGAAATCCCTTACGAACGATTTTTACCAAATTTTCTAGTTTATTATATTCGTTATACCCACTTCCAATATCCCAAAATAATGTTAATAAAATATAGATACTGAATGATAAGCTTAGCGTTCCATAAAAAATCATAACTAAGCCTTGAGGTATGAAAGCTAATTGAGTAGGATTAGCAAATGGTAATAAATTAATTTTTAAATAAGTGGATAAGCCTGCTAATAAGAAACTAAACCCACCTATGAAAAGAAAAATAGTCCAAAAGTAATTGCTAAAACGTCTCGATCCAACTATTTTATTCCTACGAATATTTTCTTCCATTTATTAAGATTCTAATATAATATTAAATTAATTTAATTGATTTTAATCCTAAGAATAAACCTGACGCAATCGTGAAACAAAACCCTAACAATAAAAAGTAATCAATGGCAGTTATCATAATATTTTTAGCGTTATAAAAATGAAGTTTGTAACAATTTTTGTATATATTAGTATATATTATATAATAATGTTTATTTAAATTTTGGTTAGTAAAAATTTTCATTAATTTTTTGAATACTTTGCACTAATTAAAAAATTCTATTATTCATTTAATTAAAATTTAAGTTGAAATTATGGCTAATTTTATTAAACCTTATAATGATGATCCATTTGTAGGACATTTAGCAACACCTATAACATCATCAGCAATTACACGAGCAATATTAAGAAATTTACCAGCTTATAGATTTGGTTTAACACCATTATTAAGAGGGTTAGAAATTGGTTTAGCCCACGGGTATTTTTTAATTGGTCCTTTTGTAAAATTAGGGCCATTACGCAATTCTGATTCTGCTTTATTGGCTGGCTTTTTCTCTACAATTGGGTTAGTTATTATATTAACATTAGGCTTAACCATTTATGGTGCTGCAGTATTTGGAAAAGAATCAGAATCGTCTAAAGAAGAATTGAAATTAATAAGTGAAATTCAAGACATTAGCGAAATCGATGAGGTTTCAACAACTGTTAAAGAAAAATTTACTTCTAGTAATAGCCTTAATAATGATTTACAAACACGAGAATCTTGGGATAAGTTTAAAGGAGGATTTTTCGTAGGAGCTTGTGGAAGTGCTGGTTTTGCCTTTATTTGTCTTTCAAGTATTCCACTTTTTGAACTAAATTAGACCTTGCTAAACCGGTTTAATTAAACCGGTTTAAGTAAGATCAAATAATAAATATTTTATTAATATTTAAAAACTTGACACTTGAGAGAATAAATCATCTAATTTTTATTAGTTAGATTTTAAAGTATTGACGATAAATAAGCAAATCAATTAGAATCTAATTGATTCAGAGTATAAAAATTATAAAATTATCTTTAATTGCAGTATTAAAAATGAGTACAACTACAACAAATTCGGTTAACTTACAAGAAGAATATGCTAAAACAGACATTGCTAAAATTTTAGGTTTACTAGATGAAGAACTAGTTGGTTTAGCTCCAGTAAAATCGCGTATTCGTGAGATTGCGGCATTATTATTAATTGATAAACTAAGAAGAAATCTTGGAATTACGGCAGGAAATCCAGGATTACACATGTCTTTTACTGGAAGTCCTGGTACTGGTAAAACAACTGTAGGTTTAAAAATGGCCGATATTTTATTCCAATTAGGATATATTAAAAAAGGACATTTATTGACTGTAACAAGAGATGATTTAGTTGGTCAATATATTGGGCACACAGCACCGAAAACAAAAGAAGTTCTTAAAAAAGCTATGGGCGGTGTACTTTTTATTGATGAAGCTTACTATTTATACAAACCAGATAACGAGCGAGATTATGGTTCAGAAGCAATTGAAATTTTACTACAAGTCATGGAAAATCAACGTGATGATTTAGTTGTAATTTTAGCTGGGTATAAAGAACCTATGGATAAATTTTATGAGTCAAATCCTGGTTTGTCATCTCGAATCGCAAATCATATAGATTTTCCAGATTATAGTGTTGAAGAGTTATTAAAAATTTCAAAAATGATGTTGGAAGAACAACAATATCAACTAACACCAGCAGCTGAAACAGCTTTAACAGAGTATATTACGAAGCGAAAAGAAAAACCTCTATTTGCAAATGCTCGTAGTATTAAAAATGCATTAGATCGAGCACGTATGCGTCAAGCGAATCGAATTTTTGAAAGTCGCGGACAAATATTGACGAAAAAAGAGTTAGTTAATATCGAAGCAGAGGATATTTTACAAAGTACAATTTTTGATTAATATTCTGCGAAATCAGTATACTTAATTTGATGTTTATAAAAACTTTTTAAAAATTATATGAGCTTATTAATTATTGGCGGAACGGGAACACTTGGACGCCAAATTGTACTGCAAGCTTTAACTAAAGGGTATCAAGTCCGTTGTTTAGTTAGAAATTTACGTAAAGCAAATTTCTTAAAAGAGTGGGGTGCAGAATTAGTTTATGGAGACTTAAATTTACCTGAAACCATTCCGCCATGTTTACGAGGTATTACAGCTGTTATTGATGCTTCAACAAGTCGACCAAACGACTTATCTACAATTAAAAAAGTAGATTGGGATGGAAAACTAGCATTAATTGAAGCATCAAAAGTTGCAAATATTCAACATTTTATTTTTTGTTCTACTCTAAATTTAGAACAATTTTCGGATATTCCATTAATGGAAATGAAACAAGGCATCGAAGTTTCTTTAAAAAAATCAAAAATCCCTTATACAATTTTTCGGCTGACAGGGTTTTATCAAGGTTTAATTGAACAATATGCAATCCCTATTTTAGAAGACTTACCAATTTGGATAACGAATGAAAATACATGTGTTTCATATATGGATACACAAGATATAGCTAAATTTTGTATTCGCGCTTTACAGCTTCCGAAAACAAAAAATAAAACATTCCTTTTAGGTGGACCAAAAGGATGGTTATCATTAGAGATAATTAAACTATGTGAACAATTAGTTGGTCAATCGGCAAAAGTAAAACAAATTCCAGTAATAATCCTAAAATTATCTAGTAAAGTATTAGGGTTTTTTGAATGGGGTCAAAATATTAGTGATCGGTTGGCATTTGTTGAAATTTTAAATGTCGAAAATAATTTCTCAAAATCTACATTCGATTTATACTCGACATTTAAAATTGATTCTAGTGAAATTGTTCAATTAGACGATTATTTTCTAGAATATTTTATTCGATTGTTAAAACGACTAAAAGATATAAACTTTGAAGATGTCCAAAAACAGAAGAATTTAATTCTGTAATAAAAATTTAGCTAGTATGAACTACAGTAGTTTTATTGTAAAAATTGTTGAAGGACCAACACGAGAAAATCTTAAAAATGATATTCCTGTTACTGATATGTTAGTTAAGTTTTCTCAAATCCGAGACAAAAAAAGCCTAGAAACTTTTCAAGTTTTTGTTTGGGGAAATTTAGCTGAAGATGTTGTAGAATATTATAAGATAAATGACTACATCATAATAGAAGGTTATATTTCTTTAAATCGAAATTTTTCTAAAAATATCGTTTTTCCAATGAACACAATGAATAATCCAGTTCAAATTTCAGTTCGTAAAATTTATCCATTTCTTTAAAGAAGTTAAAGTTACTAAAAATATTATAATTTTGAATTAAATAACTCAAAATTATAATATTTTTAGTATAATTAGTATTATTAGAAATAATTGGTAGGAAAATTTAATGTTAACTTTAAAAATTTTAGTTTATACAACGGTTATCTTTTTTGTTTCTTTATTTATCTTTGGATTCCTTTCAAGTGATCCGTCACGAAATCCAAATCGTAAAGATTTGGAATAACGTATTTAGATAATCAGTGAGAAAACAAAATTTGTTACTGTTTTGGAAAAAAATATTAATTATATTTTTTTCCAGAATAAGTAACAAAATAGAAAAATAGTTATTTAGGTTTATGTCGAACGGACAACTGGCATACCAAGTCTAAAAAGCTATCGAAAATTCAGGTACTCAATCTTACTCAATACGCATTAAATTAGGGTAAAAGTGGGTAAATGCTGTCTAAGTAGTTTAGTCTTATATAAACACTGTAGAAACAAGTTAGAGTTTAATAAAAAACTGAAGTCGTAGTGATAGAATTTGAGCGGGCCTTTTTTAATTTTTACCTTTTACAATACTAAATACTGTTTGTTTTAGTAAAATTTATTAACGAATATTATATTAGTTAATAATACTTTTATAAAAAATTGCTGAAAAAGAAACTAGAAAAAATTTTAAGCCTAAATTATTATTGAGAAATTATTCAGAAATTTTGACAAATCCAAATCCACTAATTATATATCTATAAAAATTATTTTATTATCCATCTATTTTTACTCATTTTATTCTTTTCACAATAACAGTTTCATTGAATGATCCAAAATTTCTTCGTTGTTAGAAAAATAGTAATTAATTTATTAATAAATTAATTACCATTTTTAAATAGACATCCTATTTTACAGTCGAATATATATATATATATATATAATTTTTATGACCACATTTTTTCTAATTTGATTGTAAATCTATAAGATTCTACAAGCATCAGATTAACTAAATCTATACTTACTGTCTATTTTAATGAAGCTTTTGCTCCGGCTGCTTCAAGTTGCTTTTTAGCATCTTCTGCTGCTTCTTTTCCAACACTTTCTTGAACTTGCTTAGGAGCTGATTCGACAAGTTCTTTAGCATCTTTTAAACCTAATCCAGTTAAGCTACGAACGACTTTTAATACAGCAATTTTCTTATCCGCTGGAACTTCATCTAACATTATATTAAATTCTGTTTTTTCCTCAACATCTTCTGCTGTATCAGCCGCTGCCATTACTACTGCTCCACCTGTTGCAGCTGCTGACGCATCTACACCAAATGTTTCTTCAATTTTGCTAACTAATTCAGATGCTTCTAATAATGTTAAAGTTTTTAACTCTTCTACAATTTGATCAATTCTTTCTGACATAAAAATTATTTAATTATTTAATTATTTAATTATCCAAATGCAGCTTCATCTAATTGGACTGAGGGTCCCATTGTACTACAGATAAATAAAGCTTTAAAATATCGACCTTTAACACCGGGAGGTCGATTTTGTTCAATCGACTTATATAATGCTGTTAGATTATCGATTAACTGACTCTTCGTAAAATTAACTTTTCCAAAACTTAGATGAACAACTCCACTTTTATCTGCTTTATATTCAAATTTTCCTTTTTTAAACTCTACCAACGTATCAGTTAGAGTCGTTGTAACAGTTCCTGATTTTGGTGAAGGCATCAATCCTTTCGGACCTAAAACTCGACCAAGTTTTGCTAATTTTGGCATCATTTCTGGAGTTGCTACTAATAAATCGAAATTAATATTTCCTTGACTAATTTCATTGATTAAATCACTGTTACCTACAATAGTTGCGCCAGCTGCCTGTGCCTCTTCAAAATTCGCCTCATTTGTTAAAACAGCAATTCTATTCGTTTTTCCCGTACCATGTGGTAATGTTACTGTTGTACGTAATTGTTGATCGGCATATTTTGGATCAATATTTAAATTGACATGTAGTTCTACAGTTTCAATAAATTTTGCTGTAGCTGTTTCCTGAAGAACTTCTATTGCTTCTTCAATATTTGAATAAACAATATTTTTTGTTTTTTTAAGATTTTCTTTTTGACGGCGCGACAATTTTCGCATATAATTTTTCCATTAATAAACTTATAAAATGCAGATTAATCGACAATTGTGATTCCCATATTACGTGCAGTTCCTTCAACAATTTTCATTGCACTAGTAAGCTTAGTCGTATTTAAATCTGGTAACTTAATTGTTGCAATTTCTTCTAGTTGAACTTTAGTAATAGAACCAACATTTAATTTAGTTGGTGTTGACGAACCTTTTTTAATCTGTGCAGCGTTTGCTAATAAAACAGATGCGGGCGGAGTTTTTAAAATAAATGTATAACTTCTATCTTCATATACAGATATTTCTACTGGAATAATAAGTCCAGTTTTATCTCCTGTTTTTGCATTATATTCTTTACAAAATGCTGCAATATTGACACCGTGTTGGCCTAAAGCAGGTCCAACAGGTGGCGCAGGTGTTGCTTTACCTGCTGGTAAAGCTAATTTAATCAATGCGGTTATTTTTTTAGGCATAAATTTAATAATATATAGATATAAACCTGTTATTAACTGTTAAAAATAATATATGTTTGACTTAATTTAAAGTCAAATTATTTTTTAAGAGCGAATTATCAAATTAGTTGAGAATATTATTTAGTTTTATCAAAATAAAAATATAAACCTCTTATAATTAAGAGAAGCGCGCCCTGAAGGACTTGAACCCTCGACATCTAATTTTGGAGACTAGCGTTCTACCAACTGAACTAAGGACGCACGTTTTTAATTATAAATCGTATGCTTTTATAATGCAATACTTTAGCATTAGTTTAAAAATTGCCAATTATTTATTGTAAATATATACATATATATATATAGATCTATGCAAAAATTTAATAAAACTAGTGGACGTTTACTTATTGAAAAATATTTACCTCATAATTTTTTAGCCGAAAAAGTAGTATTAAGTAGTTTATTAATTAGCTCTGAAGCAATCGAAATTAGTTTACGTAATATTAAAATAGAAACATTTTATTTTAAGAATCATCAAGAGATATATAGAGCAATAATATTTTTATATCAAAATAAAACTCCCATTGATATTATTACGTTAACTACGTTTTTACAAGATAATGGTCTTCTTGAAGAAATCGGTGGTTTAAATACGTTAACTGAATTAGTCAATCAAGTTCCAAATTTAACTTACTTAGACCAATATATTCGTCTTTTACAAGATAAATTTTTACGACGTACATTAATTCGACTCGGTTATAAAGCTATTAATTCAGGTTATATTACCAGTATTCCATTAGAGAATATATTAAATGATTTAGAAACTCAATTATTTAATTTAACAAACAAAACAGAAAATTATCAAATTCTAAGTAGTGCTGAATTGTTGTCAAATATTTTCTTAGAACTAAAACAAAAATCATCAAAACGCTCTCTACCAGGATTAACATCAGGTTTTTATAATTTAGATTTAATTACTCAAGGTTTTCAAAAATCAGATTTAATCATTGTCGCTGGACGCCCGGCAATGGGGAAAACAGCATTTTGTTTAAATGTTGCTTTATCAGTTGTTAAAAGTTCAAAATTACCTATTTTATTTTTTAGCTTAGAAATGTCAAAAGAACAATTAATGTATCGGTTATTATCAAATGAAACTCAAATTAATAATACAATCTTAAGAACCGGCAATATAAACAAACAAGACTGGTTAAAATTAAGTCAAACCATTAAAACATTATCTCGTTTGCCTATTTTCATAGATGATACACCAGATCTTTCAATTCAAGATATTCGATTGAAAATAAAAAAAATTATCTTTGAACAAACAAAAATTGGCTTAGTTGTTATAGATTATTTACAGTTAATGCAAAGTTCGAAAATAAAAATGGATAATCGAGTTCAAGAACTTTCTCAAATTACTCGAACATTAAAAGCAGTTGCAAGAGAATTTAATATTCCAATCATTGCTCTTTCTCAATTAAGTCGAAATGTCGAAAATCGTGTTAATAAACGACCAATCCTATCTGATTTAAGAGAAAGTGGATCTATAGAACAAGATGCAGATCTAGTTTTAATGTTATACCGAGATAATTACTATAATTCAAATACAGTAAAAGATGATATTGCCGAATTAATTATCGCAAAGCATCGTAATGGACCTATCGGAATAGTTAATCTTAAATTTGATGCAAAGTATACAAAGTTTTCAACTTATAATCTTAAAAACTAAATGCCCAGAACCAGATTCGAACTGGTGACACGAGGATCTTCAATCCACTGCTCTACCAACTGAGCTATCCGGGCTTATGTATTAAAGTATAATAAAGTTTTATAAAAATATCAATAGAACTATAATCATTGATTAATTTAAGAGAATTTAGTACAATAATTAATGGGTATAGTATTTATATAATTTATATGAAAATTAACCATGTCAGGATCGTAAGATAGCAGCATAAATTTTAAAAATTAAATTAGTAATAAAGCTATACCTTAATAAAAATTTTTTATTTTGAATTAATACTTTAGTATAATATAAGGCACAATAATAGAAATTATTTGAGAGTGAATATTAATTATGGTTTTTTTCAGAAAAACTGCTACAATTAATAATGTAGTCAATCTTACTATTTTTAATTTTTATTTAAAAAAACGGAATTATAAATGACATCTTCATTAGCAAATTTTATCTCTAGTTTAGTAGCAGGTGGATTGGTAGTAACACTTATTGGTGTTGCTTTAGTTATTATTAGTAAAAGTGATCGTGTTACACGCTCTTAGTTCGTTAAGTTACAGTTATTATCTTTAGTTAATCGGAAAGAGGAGGATTTAAAGTTTGATAAATATCGGTTTTGGTCCAAATATTATACTCGGTTTTATTTTAGGATTTGGGGTAACACTTCTTTATTTACTTCGACTAGTCAAACCAGAAGTTGCAAGAGATGAAGATATTTTTTTTGCAACAATTGGTTTACTTTATAGTTGTATATTGGTTGTTCATGGTTGGCGCTTGGATCCGATTCTTTTATTTAGTCAAGTGTTAATTATAGCATCTTTATTAGTAGCCGGTTGGGAAAATATTCGATTAAGAGGTTTACTTTCAAATATAGTAAAATTCAAAAAACAAGATAAGAATAAATAAAATTATTTTTTATCTTCTTGGTTTCAATTTTATAAATGGTTTTTTTTAAATTATGCTTAAAAAATATTTAACATTTTCTGTGGTAGCGTTTTTATTTATGTTAAATTTCTCTGTCACAAGTGCATCAGCAATTGACTTAGATGAAGCAACGCGGACCGTAACTGCCGATTCAGCGGGAAAAACAGTAGTACTAACTCCTGAGCAAGTTAAACGAGGCAAACGATTATTTAATGCGACTTGTGGTGCTTGTCACGTAGGTGGTATGACAAAAACAAATCCAAATGTTGGGTTAGATCCAGAAGCTTTAAGTTTAGCTACACCACGTCGTGATAATATTGCTTCACTTGTAGATTATCTGAAGAATCCTACAAGTTATGATGGCTTCGAATCAATTGCTGAAGTTCATCCAAGTATTAAAAGTGCAGATATTTATCCACGTATGAGATCTTTAACAGATGAAGATTTATATTCAATCGCTGGTCACATTATGTTACAACCTAAAATTGTGACAGAAAAATGGGGTGGTGGTAAAATTTACTATTAAAAAAATAATTTAGATTCGATTGATTTTCAATCGAATCTTTTGTTAATTTAAGCAATAGTTAACAACTTAATAATTTATAAAGCATGTAGCTCAGTGGATAGAGCATCAGATTCCGATTCTGAGAGTCAGGGGTTCGATTCCCTTCATGCTTACCTTGTTTTTAAGTGTATTACAAAATCTTTAGAATTGTAATAGCCAAAATTGAATTTAATCAATTCAAAATGATTAGATAATAAATTAATAGATTTAAAAAAAAATGGAAATTTTTATTTTTAGATAGTTAAAATACAATCTTTTTGTATAGTAGACAATAATTTGGTAAATCAACTATCTAAAAATACACAAAAACTATACAACAAATTAATACGTATATGTTAATTTCTAGAAATAAATATTTAGGTTTATAGACGTATTTTAAAAATATTACTTAAAAAGTTAATCAGGGTACTAAACTTAAATTCTAACGGCTTACTAAAGAGAGTGTAATTGTAAAAATATTTGTTCGCGCCTAGAATAGAAAGTGATAATTATAAAAATGAGGGGCTGTTTTGGTTTCGACATTTAAATGTACTTAAAAAACGATGCAAGTCGAAGCGTGTATTCTTCGTAAAAACGTACAAATTTTATAATTAAATGCTAACAATTTAACTTCTTTTAAATATAACAGAGCTAATTCAATGTTGTGCAATGCATTTGCATAGTAATTAGACCGCATCAATTTTTAACTCTTAATGTTTACTCACAGTTTTGACTAATACCAATAGTAATTCCTGTTCATTCATTATGAACTAAGCTTGTGAATGAATTTTTTAAGTATATTTAAATGGACATGGGTTCAATTCCCATCAGTTCCATATCAGTGTATGATTCTAATTTTTTAATAAAATTTTATTTGGTTAATTTTAGATTGGAGTTTTTATAAATTGACTGGTTTCTTATTTTTGAATTTAACAAATAATAATAAGGAACGAGAAACTTTATTAATTAAATAAAGAAAGTTAAACGGTAAAAACCGTTAGCTTTCTTTATTCTAAAGTAATATAAATAAAAATGGGATAAAATAATTTTATCTAAAATGTAAAAATTACTCTATATTACGTTATAATGAATAGTACTATAAAAGAATATTAAAGCATTATAAATCAATAGTAAAGAAGCGATAACAGAATATAAAAACTGACAAGGAAAATAATAACTAAATATTGGACATAAATATTTTTCTTAATTCTAATTGGATCTAATCCGAAAATTCAGAAAAGCATTTTAAAAAGAAATATATATAAGATTATTATTTATTATTCAAAAATAGGCTGACAAGGTAAGAGTAAAAATTAAAAAGTTAAGGTTTACTCATCAGATAATTTTATTTAAGGATTATAATATATGACCATTGCAATTGGGCAAGACCAAGAACGTGGTTTATTTGATCTTATTGATGACTGGTTAAAGAAAGATAGATTTGTTTTTATTGGTTGGTCAGGATTATTATTATTCCCAACAGCTTATTTAGCTACAGGTGGTTGGCTGACAGGAACTACGTTTGTAACTTCTTGGTACACTCATGGTTTAGCAAGCTCTTATTTAGAAGGTTGTAACTTCTTAACAGCTGCAGTTTCAACGCCAGCAAACAGTATGGGACATTCGTTATTACTTCTATGGGGTCCAGAAGCACAAGGTGATTTCACACGTTGGTGTCAAATTGGCGGACTTTGGGCGTTTATCGCTTTACATGGTGCGTTTGGATTAATTGGTTTCTGTTTACGTCAATTTGAAATTGCTCGTTTAGTTGGAATCCGACCATATAATGCTATTGCATTCTCAGGTCCAATCGCTGTCTTTGTATCTGTATTCTTATTGTATCCTTTAGGACAAGCAAGTTGGTTCTTTGCGCCTAGTTTTGGCGTTGCAGCCATTTTCCGATTCCTTTTATTCTTACAAGGTTTCCATAACTGGACGTTAAATCCTTTCCATATGATGGGTGTTGCAGGTATTTTAGGTGGTGCTTTACTTTGTGCAATTCATGGTGCAACTGTAGAAAATACACTATTTGAAGATGGTGACGCTGCAAATACTTTCCGAGCATTTACTCCGACACAATCAGAGGAAACTTACTCGATGGTGACTGCAAATCGTTTCTGGTCACAAATTTTTGGTGTAGCATTTTCAAATAAACGCTGGTTACATTTCTTTATGTTATTTGTTCCAGTTACAGGTTTATGGACAAGTGCGATCGGAATCGTTGGATTAGCGCTAAATCTTCGTGCATATGATTTTGTATCGCAAGAATTACGAGCAGCAGAAGATCCTGAATTCGAAACATTCTATACAAAAAATATTTTATTAAACGAAGGTATCCGTTCTTGGATGGCTGCACAAGATCAACCACACGAAAACTTCGTATTCCCAGAGGAGGTATTGCCACGTGGAAACGCCCTTTAATAGTAGTATAGCAGGTCGTGATATTGAATCGACAGGTTTTGCTTGGTGGAGCGGAAATGCTCGTTTAATCAATGTTTCAGGTAAATTATTAGGTGCTCACGTAGCACATGCTGGTTTAATGGTATTTTGGGCTGGCGCTATGGTATTATTTGAAGTATCTCACTTTGTTCCAGAAAAACCATTATACGAACAAGGTTTCATTTTAATACAACATTTAGCGACATTAGGATATGGTATTGGACCAGGTGGTGAAATAACTACCACTGTTCCATACTTCGCTGTTGGTGTAATTCATTTAATTTCTTCAGCAGTGTTAGGATTTGGCGGAATCTACCACTCATTATTAGGTCCCGATACATTAGAAGAATCATTCCCATTCTTTGGTTATGATTGGCGTGATAAAAATAAAATGACTACTATTTTAGGTATTCATTTATGCATTTTAGGTGTTGGTTCTTTCTTATTAGTTATCAAAGCAATGTATTTAGGTGGTGTTTATGATACATGGGCTCCTGGTGGAGGCGATGTTCGCTTAATCACAACGCCTACATTAAATCCTATTGTAATTTTTGGCTATGTGTTCCGTTCACCTTTTGGTGGTGATGGTTGGGTAGTTGCTGTAAACAATATGGAAGATATTATTGGTGGTCATATTTGGGTAGGTATTTTATGTATTGTCGGTGGTATCTGGCATATTTTCACAAAACCTTTTGCATGGGCTCGCCGTGCGTTTGTATGGTCAGGTGAAGCGTATTTATCATATAGCTTAGCAGCTATCTCATTAATGGGTCTTACAGCGGCTTTATATTCTTGGTATAATAATACTGCTTATCCAAGCGAACTTTATGGACCAACAGGTCCAGAAGCATCGCAAGCTCAAGCATTTACATTCTTAGTACGTGACCAACGTTTAGGTGCAAATGTTTCATCTGCTCAAGGTCCTACGGGATTAGGAAAATACTTAATGCGCTCACCTAGTGGAGAAATTATCTTCGGTGGTGAAACAATGCGTTTTTGGGATTTACGTGCTCCTTGGGTTGAACCATTACGAGGTCCTAATGGCTTAGATATCAATAAAATTAAAAATGATATTCAACCATGGCAAGAACGACGCGCAGCTGAATACATGACACATGCACCATTAGGTTCATTAAACTCTGTAGGTGGTGTAGCAACAGAAATTAACTCTGTAAACTATGTATCTCCACGTTCATGGTTATGTTGTTCGCATTTCTTCTTAGGTTTCTTCTTCATTGTTGGACATTGGTGGCATTCTGGTCGAGCAAGAGCAGCTGCTGCTGGTTTTGAAAAAGGAATTAACCGTGCGAATGAACCTGTATTATCAATGCGTCCTATTGATTAATAGTTTTTAAAAAAACTATTTCTATAAGATGTTGTTCTTTCTTTCTTAAAACTCTATAATAATATTTTCTCTAACTGACTATTAACAGTTAGTTAGAGAAAATATTATAATTTTTTATATATTATTTATTAATAATCTAGTAATTATTACTATTGCAACAGTTCAAATAACAAAATCAATTATTGACAATAAGAGTTTAAATTATCAATAAAAAACAATTCTAGTTTTTCGATAGTAAAAAACATATCAAATAAAAAAATAATGAATTAATTGTGTCAGACTAATTTTTGAATATTATTTGAGCTACAGAATCGGATAATATTCTTTACAAAATTAAATATTATCAAACAAGTTACTTATGTTAAAAATTTTATTAAATTTTTAATATTGTTTTTTTTAATTTTATTTGATAATCTAAATTACAGACAAGTAATTTATCAAAAAAGACTAGAAATCTAATTTTGACAGCGACATTAGAACAAAAATTAGTAAGCTAAGATTTTTATGGAATAATTTAATTTTCGAGGATTTTTGAGTGAAAAAAAATTAAAAAATTTTAACTCATCTTTTACCAATATTACTCGTCGTAATACTAAACTTAAATCTAATATATTAATATGTTAGATTCAAATGGTTAAAAAAGTATTCATTAGATTAATATTCTAACATTTTAATTCGTTTACCTTCCAATGGATGACCATAAATAAAATAAGAATCCAATAAATATGCATTCGTGGCCGAGTGGTTGAAGGCACCGGACTCATAATCCGTTTTCCTTTGGAACGTCACTGGTTCGAACCCAGTCGGATGCATTACAAAAATTATTTAGTATTGTTTTTTTAACAATATAATTGTAGTATTATAATTAATCAATTATTTAAAGCTAGATTAAGATTGTATGTTTAATTTAAATAATCCAAAAATCATTGACAATTTACAAAATCAGTTTTTAAAGAAAAACTTGCCAAAAATTAAAATAGGTGACAACATCCGAGTTGGTGTCAAAATTATTGAAGGTAATAAAGAACGGGTCCAATTTTATGAGGGTACTGTAATTGCAAAGAAAAATAGCTCAATTAATACTGCAATTACAGTAAGAAAAGTATTACAAGGTATTGGAGTTGAGCGAATCTTTTTAGTTCATTCACCAAAAGTTGATTCAATAAAAGTTTTACGCTCGTCAAAAATTCGTCGATCAAAATTATATTATCTACGCAATTTAAAAGGCAAAGCAAGTCGTTTAAAACAACAGTTTTAAAAAAAATTATAAACAGTAAAAAATTAATAAAAAATTTTTATTTGTATTCGACATAAGTAGTATAATGTTAATCAGTAAAGTAAGAACCGAAACGAAATTGTTGTTTCAATTTTTACTGAGTAATTTTTAAAAATAAGGAGTTATATGGTTACTTATAAAGTAATCTTAGAAAGTGACGAACATGATATTAATAGTACAATCGATTGTAATGACGATGTATTTGTCTTGGATGCCGCTGAAGAAGCAGGTATTGAACTACCGTACTCTTGTCGAGCTGGTGCTTGTTCAACATGCGCAGGTAAAGTAGTAGAAGGAGAGATCGATCAATCTGAACAAACATTTTTAGATGATGATCAAATTGAAGCAGGATTTGTATTAACTTGTATTGCTTATCCAAAATCAGATTGTAAAATTTTAGTTCATCAAGAAGATGAATTATACTAATAAATAATAAGAAAGGAATGACTTCTTATCTATTGTCATTCCTTTTTTCTTAGAAATTAAGTTCAGCCGCTTGAACTTTTTCAAATTGTTTTTTCTTTAAAATTAAGAAAATTTGAGTTAATAATACACAGAAACAAAAAGCTAAATAACCAATAATACGTAACGGGTTTTGTAATACAATCTCTGTTTCTTCTTGACCAAAACCGCCTGCATTTGGATCGATGTTTAATGCTTGATCTAGTTTTACGAAATCACCTTCTTTCACGGTTAAAGTTAAACCTGCAGGAATAGTTTGTGAAATCTTATTTCCATTTGAATTAACAATAGTAATATTAGATTCACCTTTTTCCGAAGTCTTAACTTCAGCAATCTGTCCAGCTTGTGTTGCTCCAAAAGTATTTACATTACTTTTTTCACCAGTAGGATAAACTTGACCACGCCCACGATTTCCACCAGCATATAAAGGATAAGTTAAATATTTCACATCTGAATTTTTTTCAGGATCAGGTGATACTACTGGAAATATTAGTTCTTGATGGGTTTTACCTGCAATAGGACCGACAACTAATATATTATCATATTCGGTACTATATGGTGAAATGAATACTCCTTTATTTTTTGCTTTTATTTCGTCTGAAATTAAGTTTTTTGGAGCTAATTTAAAACCTTTAGGTAATATTAAAATTCCACCTACATTTAAATCGGCTTTTTTACCGTTTGCACCTATTTGTTGACGACTTACATCGTACGGTACTTTTATCTCAACCTCAAAAACAGTATTAGGCAATACAGCTTGAGGTGCTTCTACTTCAATTGCTTTTTGATTTAAATGGCAATTTGCACAAGCCAGTTTTCCATTGGCTGCACGTGGATTGGCATAACCTTGTTGAGCAAAAACTGGATATGCATAAGAATTTTCAATAGAAAAACCAAATACACTTATAGCAATCATTAAAGTAAATAAAAGACTTTTAAAAAACTTGTTAGTTGCCATGGATTAAATACTTTTGAAGTATATATATAAATTAATTTTTTATTAAAAACAAAATACCGACTCCAGAAAAATACAACATTACTATTGCTAACGAAAGCAATAACTGTGTTAATGGATCTGTCGAAGGTGTTAGTACTGCTCCTATAATTGTTGAGACTAGTATTATATATCGCCATGCAGCTAACATTTGTTTAGCAGATATAATATTAAGTAACCCCAATAAAATCTGAATTATGGGAATTTGGAAAGCTAATCCTGTACTGTAAAAAAGAACTAGAATAAATTCAAAATATTGATCAAATGACCACAAAGGTTCAATGACTTCGTCACTATAATTTAAAAAAAAATTTAAAGCAGCTGGTATTAGAGCATAATAAGAAAACGCTAATCCTAATCCAAATAAAACTAAAGAACTTAAGAGTATTGGTAAAATAATCTTTGCTTCTTTTTCAGTTAAACCTGGTAATAAAAATAGTATAACTTGTCCAATAGCAAATGGACTTCCAAACAGTAATCCAGTATAAAACGAAATTTTTACTGTTGAGACAAAATATTCACCGGGTGATAATTGAAAAAATTTTACATTATTAACCGGAAACTCTAATATTTTAACTAGAAATTTGACCTCAAAAAAAGCTGCGCATGTCAATAATATAATTATCCAAAACATATGAAAAATACGTTGTTGTAATTCTTCTATATGTTCAGAAAATGGCAATTCTAAAGTTAAAACAGTGTTGTTTTTAAAATTAAAATCAGAATTTGCTACCATAACTTGTATTTTTATGTTTCATAGTTAAGTACGAGATATTTAACCTTATTATTATTTAAGTTAAAATTTATTCTTAAGCTCAATAAATTTATGGAACTTAAAGTTAATGGTTTTTACTCAAAAGTTTACCAGTAATTTGAGAATAATTATTTAAGAAAACGTATTAAATGAATTATTCTCAAACTATTTTTAATTGGTTAAATAATTAACAGCTTCAACACGTGCCGCCGCTTTTTTTAAATCAAGAGTAGCTTCTAGCCGTGCTTTACTTGTTTCGGCTGTTTCAACTGCTACCGTAGCTTTTTGTAATTCAGCGGTCACTTCACCTAATTCTAATGAAACTAATTCTTCAACATCATTAACTAAAACAGTAACTTGATTTCGATCTATTTCAGCTAAACCTCCACATAAAATAATTGGTGTCCACTTTTGGTCTAGTTTAATTCGTAATAAACCAGTATCCAAAGCTGTAATAAGAGATGCATGACCATCTAATACACCTATTTGACCAGTAACACCTGGTAAAACTACTTCATCAGCTGTTGTTGAACAAATAATTCTATCTGGAGTAAGAACGCGAATGTTCATAACCATATATTATTGATTCCTTATTTTAGAGTTTCTGCTTTCGCAATCGCTTCATCAATATCTCCTACAAGATAAAAAGATTGCTCAGGTAAATCATCTAATTCGCCTCCTAGAATCATTGTGAAACCTTTTATTGTATTTTCTAAACTTACATATTTTCCAGGTGAACCTGTAAAAATCTCAGCTACAAAGAAAGGTTGTGATAAAAATCGTTCAACTTTTCGAGCTCGTGATACAGTTAAACGATCTTCTTCAGATAATTCATCAATTCCTAAAATAGCAATAATATCTTGTAGTTCTTTATAACGTTGTAATGTTTCTTTAACTTCTTCAGCAATTTCATAATGCTTCTCTGTTACAATACCAGGTTGTAACATTGTAGAAGTCGAATCTAATGGATCTACTGCTGGATAAATTCCTTTAGCAGCTAAACCACGTGATAATACTGTTGTCGCGTCTAAATGAGCAAATGTTGTTGCTGGAGCCGGATCTGTTAAATCATCGGCAGGAACATATACAGCTTGGATAGAAGTAATAGAACCTTGAGTTGTTGATGTAATACGTTCTTGTAAAGCACCCATTTCAGTTGCTAAAGTTGGTTGATAACCTACAGCAGATGGCATTCGACCTAATAATGCTGATACTTCGGAACCTGCTTGAGTAAAACGGAAAATATTATCAATAAATAATAAAACATCTTGTTTATTAACATCACGGAAATATTCAGCCATAGTTAGAGCTGTTAAACCTACGCGCATACGAGCTCCAGGAGGTTCGTTCATTTGTCCGTACACTAAGGCTACTTTTGATTCTGAGAAATTCTTTTCATTAATTACTCCAGATTCTTTCATTTCTTCATACAAATCGTTCCCTTCACGTGTTCGTTCGCCAACACCACCAAATACAGATACACCACCATGTGCTTTTGCAATATTATTAATTAATTCCATAATTAATACTGTTTTACCAACACCAGCACCACCAAATAGACCAATTTTACCACCACGACGATATGGTGCCAATAAATCTACTACTTTAATACCTGTTTCAAAAATTGACGGTTTAGTTTCTAATTCTGTAAACGCTGGAGCATCACGATGAATTGGTAAAGTTTCATCATATGAAACATCACCTTGATTATCTACAGGTTCACCGATTACATTAAAAATTCGACCTAACGTTGTAGTCCCAACAGGAACACTAATTGGAGCTCCTAAATCAACTGCTTCAACACCACGTTTTAAACCATCTGTTGAACGCATTGATACAGCTCTGATTTTATTATCCCCTAATAATTGTTGAACTTCAACAATATTACCAATTCCATCTTCTGTGTCTATCTTAATTGCACTATAGATTGGTGGTAATACTCCATTTGGAAATTCAATATCTAAAACTGGACCAATAATTTGAACAACGTAACCTATATTTGTACTAGTTTTAACCATTTTGACTTAACGTATTTAAATGTTTAGGAATAAATATACTTTCGAGTGGTGAATTAAAATATTTAGATTTAGCATATTATTAAAAATATGCCTAAAATTGAAAAAATTTATAGAGATATTAGCTATTTTAAAGTCTAGATTGTTTTTAACTAAAACTATATTAGAGAAAATGATAGTTTGAATTATTTTATATTTTCTTAAACTCAAAATTAATATTGAAAAATAAACTAATTTTCAATTATTAATATATTAGTTGCAATAACTGTAAACTTAAAATTTATCAACTATCTATTATTGTACAACAAAACTGTTTGAATTTTTGAACTAAATTTATGAACAATTGAATTTGCTAACATGTTTAAAAAACAGTATCTGATGTTAAACGTCCAGTTGTTTTTAACCAATTTTGAGCTTCAATATAGTTATTGGGTGCTAATTTAATTGCTTGACACCAATATTCGGCTGCTTTATCAAATAACCCTTTTGCAACTTCTAGATTTTGTTTTTTTGAAGCTTTGACCCCTTGATAATGATAAATCACAGCAATATTATTTAACGCTTGCGGAAGATTTAAATTTAACTCAAGAGCCTGATGGTAATACTCTAAAGCTTGCAGATATTCACCATTACTTGAATAAATTAACCCAATATTATACAAAATATAACTCCGGTCATATGGATCTTCCTCCAATTGTAAAGCTTCATAATAATTTTCTAACGCTTCCGCATATTCACCTTCTGATTGTGCTGCCATTCCATCTCGATAATAGAAAAAAGCTTGCTTTTCCTGTTTACTAGCAGGTAAAATTTTTAAAAGAATATCAGCAACTATTGTAAATGTTTTATCAATAAAATTATCATTTCGTTGATTACGACTCATTAAATCTTCCTTGAAATAAAATAGAATTAATTGATCTTTTAAGTTATTATATTAAATATTAATTTAATATAATGATCTTAAAGCATTTAATCAGAATTTGCTGCTACAAACGGTAACAATGATAAAATTCTAGCTCTTTTAATAGCTTTTGCTAACCGACGCTGCTGTTGAACGGTTACGCCAGTTGCTCGACGTGGAAGAATCTTTCCCTGTTCGGTAATAAATAATTTTAATAAATCAATATCTTTATAATCAATTTTTTGGTCAAGACTAATTGGTGACATTTTTTGTTTTTGTGCTAACATAATTTATTTGATTTCTTTATGTAAAGTAGATTTATTACAATGTGGACAATATTTTTTAAGTTCAATTCTCTCAGGTGTGTTTCGACGATTTTTTTGCGTATGATATCGTGAAATTCCTGCAGAACGTTTATTTTCATTTGATCGACATTCTGTACACTCTAAAGTAATAAGAATTCGCGTGCCTTTACTTTTTGCCATAGGATTTATTCTAAATTAATAAATTTTTAACAATATTTTTACAATACTATATTGCACAAAAGTTTGGATCTTATCAAGGTTTTAATAATTTTTTCTCAAAACCATGATGAAAAACTTCAAATTTTTTCATAAATACATTATACTGATCAAATCTATAAACAATCTAAATTACTTAATTAAAATTGAAGGGTAAATTAACTATTTTTATGGCTAATAATAAATCTGCATCAAAACGTATTTTAATTAATAAGCGTAATCGTTTACAAAATCGTTTTTATAAAAGTTCTGTTCGAACATTAATTAAATTATTTCAACACCAGTTAGAAGTTTATAAAACTTCACAAACTCCTGAAGATAAAATAAAAGCACAAGCTTTATTAAATTCAACCTACAGTTTAATTGATAAAGGTTGTAAAAAAAATGTCTTTCATAAAAATACAGCGGCTCGTAAAAAATCAAAATTATCTTTACAATTAAAGACTATTTAAGACTAGAAATCAATTATTAAATTAAGATTGGATCACTTAGATGGTCCAATCTTAAAAGTCTTTTTCACTAAACCGAAAATAAAAATTTATTAATGGTAGAAATTATGAAAAAGTATATGAATTATGTGACATCTTTACCCGATTTTATTGAGATGCAGAGAATAAGCTTTTCTTGGTTTATTTCTCAAGGGTTAACTGATGAACTTTCTAATTTTTCTTCAATTTTAGATTTCAGTGGTAATATTGAAATCTTAATTCTTGGTCAATATTACAAATTAATAAAACCTTTTTATAATCCGTTGGAAGCTAAAAAAGATGCAAAATCTTATGTAACAGAATTACAATTATTAGTTGAAATTAAATCAAAAACAGAAAATATTGTTTTAAAAAGAGAACGACTTGCTATAGTTAACTTACCTTTAATGACAAGTTCAGCTACTTTTATAATCAATGGCTGTGAACGTGTAATCGTAAGTCAAATTATTAGAAGTCCAGGAATTTATTTTGAAAAAAATAAAAAACAAAAGCGACGAAAAAGAAATCCACTAACTTTTTCTGCAACGTTTGATAAATTAAAACCATTCATACCTATTCCATGGACTAGTCTTTATGTACTTCGTGAAGAATTAAAATTGCCCTCTATTTCATATTTTCTTAGATATCATAAATGTAAAAATCTCTCAGAACAGCAAACTGGAAAAATAAAAAAAATACAATCAATTTTAGATAAGCGTGTTGACTCCTATTTTTCTCGTCTTATTTCTGATCTTCGTAATCAATATTCTGATAGTGAACTTTTAAATCCAAACACAAAGGTAGGACAATTATTATTAACACTTACTTCTAAAACTGAGTTTGACGATATTTTCACAGAAAAGTACACAGCATTAACTCCTAAAACAATATTTATATTAACAATCGTTTCTAAGTTAGTAAAACAATTACGGAAAAAATCACAAACTATACTTTATAGTCAAGATTCTCTTTCTGATATAAATATTGATCCATTAAATGAAATTGAGACTTTTAAAATATTAAAATTACGATTTTCTGTTGATTCTAAAAAAATTAAAGAATTAACACATATCTGGACTAATTTTACGAATTTAAAACCAGTTATTTTATTTTCATTATTTGATAGAAAGTTTTCATCTCGACGAGATTTTTATGATAATATAGATAACTGTATACAACGAGATCTATATAAAGAAAAATATGAAGAAAAGGATTTGTATACAGCTATTTTGATACCGGAATATGGTTCTTGGATTCGATTTGGGTTTTATCGAGAAAAGAAAAAAGACAGTCTTAGACATTTTGCAAAGAATAAATTTGAAGATAATATTATTATCCAGATCAGTAAAACAACAAAAAAACCAGTTGTTCATTTATTGAAAGAAATGGGATTAACTGATTTAGAAATTTGTCAAAATTTACAGCATTCTGACTTTTTCTATTTTAATATTCCCGTATTGACAAATTCAATAATTTCAAAACAACCATTACTTAGATCTAGTATAGAAAATTTCGACGAAGTTATTTCAGAATCATCAAGAATTTTTGATCCAAATTATTATCTTTTAGGTAAAATTGGACGTATTAAAATTAATAATCGTCTGAATTTGAAAACATCCTTAAATCATTACACTATCAGATATGAGGATATTTTTGCAATTGTTGATTATTTACTAACTTTATCAATTTCTAAAACTGCTGGCGATGATATTGATCATTTAAAAAATCGACGAGTTCGGTCAGTAGGAGAGCTTTTACAGAATTTAATTCGAATAGGTTTTCAAAGATTAACTAGAAAAATATCTAGTCAAGTATATAAACCGGAAAGAAAGTTAACTCTGAACTTAAATACCCAGTTAATTGTAACGACAATTAAAGAGTTTTTTGTATCCAGTCAATTATCGCAATATATGGATCAGACTAACCCATTATCCGCCTTAACACATAAACGACGAATTAGTGGCTTGGGTCCAGGTGGGTTTGATCGTGATCGCATAAGTTTTGCAGTTCGTGACATTCATCCAAGTCATTATGGAAGAATCTGCCCAATTGAAACACCCGAAGGTCAAAATGTCGGATTAATTGCTTCTTTAACTACTTGCGCGCGTGTTAATGAATCGGGATTCCTTGAAACCCCCTTTTGGCGTGTAATAAATGGAAAAGTTATTAAAACTGGTAACCCAATTTATTTAACGGCTGATGTTGAAGACTTTTACAAAATTGCCCCAGCTGATATTTCAATGAACGATAATAATTACTTAATGGCAAAGTATATTTCGGTTCGCTATAAACAAGATTTTATAACAGTTACTCCATTTGAAGTGGATTTTGTTGCTATTTCAAATGTTCAAGTAGTTTCTGTTGCAGCATCATTAATTCCATTCTTTGAACATGATGATGCGAATCGAGCGCTAATGGGTTCTAATATGCAACGTCAGTCAGTTCCATTATTATTACCTCAAAAGCCAATTGTGGGTACAGGATTAGAAAATCAAATTGCTGTAGATTCTGGGATGGCAATTACTTGTATTAGATCAGGTATAGTTAATTTTGTAAGTGCTAACAAAATTATTATTACTGAAAATTTCAATAAGAAACGAACTTATAATTTACAAAAATATCAGCGATCTAATCAAGAAACATGTATTACTCAACGTCCAGTTGTTTGGACAGGAGAAAAAATTGAGTCTGGACAAATACTAGCAGATGGACCTGGTATAGAAAACGGTGAGTTATCTTTAGGACAAAATGTATTGGTAGCTTATATGCCATGGCAAGGATATAATTTTGAAGATGCTATTTTAATTAATGAAAGATTAATTTATGAAGATATCTTCACTTCAATTCATATTGAAAAATATGAAATTGAAGTAGGTCAAACAAACCAGGGTTTCGAAAAAACAACTAAAAATATTCCGAATATCAATACAAGTGAAATTCAACATTTAGATCCAGAAGGAATTGTTTATAAAGGAACTTTTGTAAAACCAGGTGATATTTTAGTTGGTAAAGTAACACCTAAAGATGATTCGGAACAATTACCAGAAGCAAAATTATTACGTGCAATTTTTGGAACAAAAGCAAAAGATGTTCGCGATAGCTCTTTAAGAATGCCAAATGGTGACTATGGTCGTGTTATTGATATTGAAATTTTCCGGAGAACGCCTAAAGGAATAGCTGATAAGGGTGACCCTGAAAAAATTCGAATCTTCGTGGCACAAATAAGAAAAATTCAAGTTGGTGATAAAATTGCCGGTCGTCATGGTAATAAAGGAATTATTTCACGTATATTACCTAGACAGGATATGCCGTTTTTACCAGATGGAACTCCTATTGATATTATTTTAAATCCTTTAGGTGTTCCTTCACGAATGAATGTTGGACAACTTTATGAATGTCTTCTTGGATTAGCGGGACAGAAATTAAATCGTCGCTTTAAAATCCTACCTTTTGACGAAATGTATGGACAAGAAATTTCTCGAATTTTAATTAATAAAAAACTTCGTCAAGCTTCTATAGAAAATAATCAAGCATGGCTTTTTAATCCATATTCGCCCGGAAAAGTTATTCTTGTTGATGGTCGTATTGGTAAAGAATTTGAAAATCCAATTACGGTAGGAAATGCATATATGCTAAAACTTATTCATTTAGTTGATGACAAAATGCATGCACGAGCAACTGGACCTTATTCTTTAGTTACACAGCAACCATTAGGTGGCAAAGCACAGCATGGTGGTCAACGATTTGGAGAAATGGAAGTTTGGGCATTAGAAGGATTTGGAGCAGCTCATAGTTTACAAGAATTACTAACGATTAAATCTGATGATATGCAAGGTCGAAATGAAACATTGAATGCAATTGTCAAAGGACAATTAATTCCAAATTCGGGAATTCCTGAATCCTTTAAAGTTTTACTTCAAGAATTAAGATGTATTGGATTAGACATTAGTACATATCGATTCGGAAAACTTAGTTCGGAGAAAAAATATGACATTGAAGTTAATTTAACTGAAAATTATGACCCAGTGTCGAAAAGATTTCCGCCGACTTCAAATATAAATAATCTTTTATTTCACTAATTTTAGTTAAAGGATAAAATGATACAATCTGAAAAGGAATTTGATTATATAAAAATCAAATTAGCTTCTCCAAACCGAATTAAACAATGGGGTCAAAGAACCTTACCAAATGGACAAATTATTGGTGAAGTAAAAAAAGCAGAAACTATTAATTATCGAACATTTAAACCAGAAATGAATGGTTTATTCTGTGAAAGAATTTTTGGTCCTAATAAAAATTTAGAATGTGCCTGTGGGAAGTATAAGCGAGTTCGCTATGAAGGTTTAATTTGTCATCGATGTGGTGTCGAAGTTACTGAATCACGAGTTCGTAGGCATCGAATGGGGCATATTAATTTAATTTATCCTGTAACTCATATTTGGTATATTACTAGCCGCCCGAATTATATGGCGTTATTACTTGAAGTTGAGCAAAATGAACAACGATTAGATACAGGTATACCAAAAATTAAAAAATTAGATGGCCATCTGACACCTCCGTCCTCAACTAATATTGAAATACATGATGAGCGGATTCAAAGACTGAGGTTATCGACTCTTACATATTTTCTCGCACCGGATGAATTGGAGTTTTATTCACTTCATTGGGACTTCAAAGCTTATCGAGCTTGCCGACAGTTAGGATATTCTAGTTATCCTCAAAAACAATTATCTCGTCATAAAATTCTGACTACAACTCCACATAGTTTTGTGGGGGCAGTAATGATTAAAAATGAACTAGAAAAGTTAAACATACGAAATGAAATATATACTACACGACAATTTATTACATATAGTAGTAATGTTTTAGCTAAAAAGTATCCAGATTATAAGACCTCAATGTGGTCTAGAAAATGGGAACATCAACGTATTTACAAGTTACGAGCGCAAGCAATTAAACGAATTCGTATTTTAGAGAATTTATCAGCAACACATTCCAACCCTGGTTGGATGGTTCTGTCAATTTTACCGGTAATTCCACCAGCATTACGTCCTATGATACAACTTGAAGGAGGCCGTTTTGCCACTTCAGATTTAAATGAATTATACCGTCGAGTAATTACAAGAAATAATCGATTATTACGTTTATTAGAAATTGATGCACCGCAAATAATTATCCGAAACGAAAAAAGGATGTTACAAGAAGCAGTAGATACTTTAATTGATAATGGAAAACGTGGTAAAATAGTTTTAGGAGCAAATAATCGGCCGTTAAAATCGTTATCAGATATTATTAAAGGTAAACATGGGCGGTTTCGCCAAAATTTATTAGGAAAACGAGTTGACTATTCAGGACGTTCGGTTATTATTGTTGGACCTAGTTTAAAATTAAATCAATGTGGATTGCCATACGAGATGGCATTAGAACTTTTTCAACCTTTTATTATTCGTGAATTAATTCACCAAGGATTAGCTAGTAATATGAAAGTAGCTAAAAATTTGATACAACAAAATGAATTATTAGTTGATCCAGTCTTAGAAGAAGTTCTATTAAATCATCCTATTTTTTTAAATAGAGCGCCTACATTACACAGACTCGGTATTCAAGCATTTGAACCAATTCTTGTTAAAGGACGCGCAATTAAATTACACCCATTAGTTTGTTCCGCATTTAACGCTGATTTTGATGGTGATCAAATGGCTGTTCATATACCACTTTCTCTAGAAGCACAAGCTGAATGTTATACACTAATGTTAGCACCTTACAATTTTCTTTCTCCTGCAAATGGAGAACCGATTATTATGCCCAGCCAAGATATGGTATTAGGTTGTTATTATTTAACAGTTAGCAATATTAAAGGATTATTAGGTGCAAACCACTATTTCGCTAATTTAGAAGATGTTATACTAGCCTATAATCAAGAACAAATTGAACTACATTCATCAATTTGGGTTCGTTATAATAAAAAATTAGAACAACCTTCCAATTTACTAAAAGAAATAAAATTAGCTGATAAAAGCTCTATTGAACACTATGAGAATTTGCAAATTCGAAAAGATAAAGCAAAAACTATTATTGTTAAATATGTGCAAACAACAACAGGGCGAGTTATATTTAATTATACAATTCAGAAAACTTTAAACCTTTTATAATAAATTAACTATGTAGAAATTAATCATTTTATAAAAATATAAAAAGTGAAATTTTTATGAATAATTATACGTATCAAAATACTCTGGTTAGCAAAAAACAATTGAGACAAATATTATCCTGGAGTTTTACTAAATACGGTTCAGTACAATCATGTTTTCTAGCTGATGAATTAAAATATCTTGGTTTTAAATATGCAACACAAGCTGGGATATCAATTAGTATTGAAGATTTACGCGTTCCTTACGTTAAAAATTCAATGCTACAAAAAGCAAATAAAGCCATTTTAAATACCGAAAAGATTTGTTTTAATGGAAAAATTACAGAGGTAGAACGATTTCAAAAAATTATTGATACTTGGAATGTGACTAGTGAATCACTGAAAGACGAAGTCGTTTTGTATTTCAAAAAATATGATCCACTTAATTCTGTTTACATGATGGCATTTTCGGGTGCCCGCGGTAATTTATCACAAGTTCGACAACTAGTTGGTATGCGTGGTCTTATGTCTGATCCGAGCGGAGAAATCATGAATTTACCGATTAAAAAAAATTTCCGTGAAGGATTAACAATTACTGATTATCTAATGTCAGGGTATGGTGCTCGAAAAGGTATCGTAGATACGGCATTAAAAACAGCAAACTCTGGTTATTTAACACGTCGATTAATTGATGTTGCCCAAGATATTATTATTAGAGAAAAAGATTGCTTAACAACTCACTCATTTTTATTAACTAACAATAATAAAAAGTCAGTTGATAAATTTTATAGTCAAATTTTAGGTCGTCTATTAAATAAACCCGTATATAGTTTAAAAACAAATGAATTAATTTCTGAAATTAATACTCAAATTACACCTGATTTAATAAGAGTGTTTAAACAAAAAAAAATTAACAAGTTTTATATACGATCACCTTTAACATGTTGTTTATATCGTTCAATTTGCCAAAAATGTTATGGTTGGAATTTAGCTCGGGAAAATCTAGTTGATATAGGTGATGCAGTTGGAATTATAGCTGGTCAGTCAATTGGAGAACCAGGTACACAATTAACAATGCGGACTTTTCATACGGGGGGAATTTTTACATCTGCTGCGAGTGAACAGTTAATTAGTTCTATAGATGGACACGTTAATTTTTCAAAATTTTTACGAACATCGATTGTTCGAACTAATAGAGGTGAAAATGTATTATTGACGGAAAATTCCGCATCATTATTAGTAGTACCAAATCAAAAAAATAAAAACAAGTTTCAAGTTGAATTGCCTAGAAACACAATTCTATTTATTAAAGATAATCAGTATATTAAAAAAGGTACAGTAATTGGCCAAGTCTCCGGCACTATAAAACAAACTCGAACAGAAATAAAACCCGTTCTAAGTGATTGTTCGGGAGAAGTCTTTATGCCTAAAATGGCAAGAAAGTTAAATTTAACCACGATAAATAAACTTTTATGGATTTTAGCTGGTCAAGTTTATCAAGCTCCTTTAAATTCATTTTTAAATTTTTATACTGACTATAAAATTAATAAAAATAGTTTTATTTTCAGAGCAAAAATAGTTAGTCAAAGATCAGGAGTAATTAAACTAGATAATTACAGTAATAATTTATCTGAACAAAATATTGAGATTCTAAATAATTTTTGTTATTTAACGAACTCGAATATTTATAAATTAGCTTTGCCTATTACTAAAAAAAGTTATTTGTTTAATATTAAAGGCTTAAAATATCTTGCAGGTTTAAAAAATAAAAATTTTAAGACTGTCATTTCTAATCGTTCAGATTCTAATTTTGCTAACTTAATTATAAATAGCTTTCTTACTTTAACTGGTGGAACTGCTTATTATACCAAAAAAGTACATATAAATAAAAAAAGTTTCTTAGAACCAAACATTGATTTTTATCCAATGGTAAATAGTGTTAACTGTAATACAATAATTTGGTTATCAGAAGAAACATATTTAACGAATTGTGATAAAACTTTCTTATTAGTAGAAAATGGTAATTTCATTACAGAAAATTTCGAGTTAATACCGGATCTTTTTTCGAAGACTCCAGGAATTATAAAAATTAAAGAAGGAAAAACAAGTGTTTCAGAAATTACTGTTAAATCAGGTTTACTCTACGAGATTTATAATATTGATAATATTAAAGAATTTGATAATCAAATCTTTTATCCAGGTGAAATTTTATTAGAAAATATTAATATTACTGAACCATGTTTAACAGAAATTATTGATACAGGTGTATCATTCCAACTGTTAATTAGACCGTTAGAAATATATGAAGTTCCAAAACCAAAATCAATTGATAAAATCTTTGGAAAAAGTTCTCAATTGAATTCAATTGCTTATATAAGAAATTGTGTAAATTATCCCTATAAATCGCGACAAAAAGTGAAAGAGAATGAAAGTATAAATTTACTAACAAAATCATTAAACTTAGAGTCAACAAGTTCATTAACTAAAGCAGAGCAGTTAAAAATTGAAATTATATCAGATACAAAAAATAACGGTTTAAAATTCGTTATTTCCGAAAAATTTTATTTAACTCATTTCATTCCTGCTTATTTAAAATATAAAAACATTCAATCCTCTTTAGTAATTGAAAATAATCAGTTTGTAAACGCTTATACTAATTTAGGTTATTTAGAAGCAATTACAGAGAAATCTTTAGAATTAGTTAAATTCAAGTCAAAAAGTGAACAAAAAAAACAAATACTTTTAATTTCAAACGATGATTGTTTATTACTTCCAAAAAGTAAAGTAAAGACTAAAACAGTTAATGATTTTTTAATTAATCAAATAGATGTACAAGAAACAGGAAAAATTATTATTGATAATGGCAATTTAGTTACGATTCAAAAAGGAAGACCTTATTTCTTCCCAAATTGTAAAAATGATGATTTTATTGACAAATCTAATTTGGAATACAAAGAATTTTCACAACATAAATCATTACTAAATTCTAAATTATCTCGTCATAATTTTATAAATATTCACTATTATGATATAAATAATTATAGTCTTGATTCTAATTTTAACAATTCTAATAATCGGTATGAAAATATTCCTTCTTTTTCAAAAATAATTGTCAAAAGACAAGGTAAACTTTATATCACAAGTTGTCCAATGGCTTATTTACGAAAAGCTGGAGAAATTAACCCTAATTCAACATTAGAAACTGGAGTTTCGACTTCAATAGATATTCCTAAAATTAAAATAACAAAAAATAGAACAAACGTAAGTTGGCTTTTAAGATTTGAACAAAATTCTGAGTTAACCGTCAATCAAATAAAATCTGAAGTTAATCCACAAGGTCGTATTCAATTTTTATATATTTGTAAATATCCTAGTAATACCTTTCATTCGGTTACTGAAGATTATTTGGAGCAAGAGGTAAATAAATTATATTGTAAAAATGGTGAATTTGTTGAAAATAATCAAAATATTGGCTTAGTCAATTTTGAAAAAGAAATTACAGGTGATATTGTTCAAGGTTTACCAAGAATAGAAGAATTATTGGAAGCTAGGAAAAGAAAAAAATTGAGTAAACGTATTCCTAAAAATCAAAAAAAAGGTCTACTAATCAGAAAAACTAGCTTAGATCCTACTTTTGAATTTCGAAAGCTCGGAACAACTATTAAAGATAATGATAAAATAAATCCACACAGTTTATTAAAAATTTATTTTAATTATTATGCAAAAGTAAAAACATTTACATCGCAAAATCAATTATCTCAGTTCTTTAGACTAACAACTCCTTATGAATCTAGTTATCGAAGCTTTAAAAAAGTTCAGTCATTAATCTTAAATTCAGTCCAATCTGTTTATGAATCGCAAGGAGTTACAATTGCTGATAAACATTTAGAAGTTGTTATTAAACAAATGACATCAAAAGTACAAATTATTCGTGCTGGTGATACACCATTATTACCGCATGAAGTAGTTGATCTTTATCATATAAAATATATTAACGAAGTAATTCAAAAGAGAAAAAAACAGCAGGCTTATTATGTTCCACTTTTATTAGGAGTAACAAAAGCTTCATTAAATAATCCGAGTTTTATTTCTGCTGCAAGTTTTCAAGAGACGACAAGAGTTTTGACAAAAGCAGCTATTGAAGGAAGACGAGATTGGTTACGAGGATTAAAAGAGAATATTGTTATAGGTCAGTTAATTCCAGTAGGTACAGGATCGAAAACGTATTCGAGTTTTTTTGAAAAACATTATTCAAATTCTGAAAAATTAATAACTGAATCCTCACTTAATAAAAACTTTTTTCAAAAAAACTAGACGATTTAATTTAAAGTTTGCTATCTTATTTGTATAACCGTTAATTTTTACTAAGGAGTTAATAAATTTTATGGCTGATATAAATTTAGCCCAATTATTAGAAGCAGGAGTTCATTTTGGACACAAAGCTTATCGGTGGAATCCCAAAATGTTTCCTTATATTTATACAGAACGAAATAATATTCATATTTTAGACTTAGTTCAGTCTGCTCAATTATTAAAAGAAGCAAATTCTTATTTACAATCGGCTGCTGAACAAGGAAAAACATTTTTGTTTGTGGGTACAAAACGTCAAGCTAGTACGCTAATAGCCCAAGAAGCTAAACGATGCAATTCGTATTATGTCAATCATCGGTGGTTAGGTGGTATGCTTACAAATTGGATTACATTAGAGAGTAGGATTACTCGTTTGAAGCAATTAGAAGAACAAGAAGCTACACAACTTTTTGATCAATTACCAAAAAAGGAAGCTTCTTTATGTCGAAAAGAACTAGAAAAATTACGAAAGCATCTAAATGGTGTTAAAAATATGAAAACACTGCCTGATGTTGTTATTGTTATTGATCAAAAACGTGAGATAACAGCAATTCGTGAATGCAGAAAATTAGGTATTCCAATTGTATCAATTTTAGATACAAATTGTGATCCAGATTTGGTTGATATTCCAATTCCTGGTAATGATGACGCTGTTCGTTCAATTAAATTGATTTTAAAATCTTTAACTGATAGCATTAATTTAGGTAAATCGAAACTTAATTAATTAAATCTAAATAATATGTAGATCAACAAATAGTTTAATTTTTTAAGGCACCTAGACAGTTAGTAAAAAGTTTTATCTTTTTAAAGAATCGCTTAGAAAGACGAGTTTTTCTAAAAAACCATAGGTAAAATATTTTCTTATCTTAAGAAAATATTTTACAAATCAATAATTCTATGATATAGTAAGATCAACTCTTTATATAAATTTATATAAACAAAGACGGTTGAATAGGTTACTTGCTGGTGTAGCTCAATTGGTAGAGCAACTGATTTGTAATCAGTAGGTCGGGGGTTCAAGTCCCTTCACCAGCTTATTTAGTTTTTTACAATTTGAAGATTCTAGAAAAAATTTTTTAAATATTTAAACTTTAACAAATCAAAAAAACTTTCTTATATATATATTTATATTTCTTCGTTGAATACTATTTTTTTAATGTCATTCTATAAATATTTACAACTTTTCTTAATGTTGATATAAATATAAGAAAAATAATGAGACTTGTTAATAACTTAATTCTGACTTTAATTGTTTTTATAGTTATATAATTTTATAAATTGAAATAATAACCAAACTGGATAAAATATCTTATTACCATTACTAGTCTATTAGCTAAACTAAATTAAATTAATGTATATCTCAAATATTTATAGAAAAATCAGGAAAAAATTAATTTCAAAAATATATTTTTCTTTTTCTACGTTTTATTTTTCCTATTTTTTTTTATCTCTTTTTAAATATAAAATTTGTTTTCTTATCTTATAAGACTATAAGATAAGAAAACAAAATCGTTTAAAATTAATAACGAGCGCCTTCTGGATTAGCTTCCACACTATAACTCTTAAGAGTATATTGAATGAAGCGACCAGCAGTTTCTGTACGATCTAAATAGAAACCTGGCTCATTTGCAGGACGGTTTACGATGAAAGACATAACACAACTTTCTGTACCGTAACTTGCGTTAAATGCATTCATACGAATATATCCAGCTGCACATGCTTTACGAGCTTCTTTTAATTCAAACATTACAGACCCTACGTCTTTAATGTCGAATAAAGGTAAACCCCATAATTCCCAATATGAATTACGTGGATGTGGATCATCTGTCCATTCAATGTTCATTGCCCAACCTTTGCTAATTGCATATGCAACTTGCTTTTCAATTTGTTGATCAGATAAGTCAGGTAAGAAAGAGAAGCAACCTTGTGTAAGTCTCACTATTCAAATACTCCTTTAATTATTGTTAAAAGTAAACTTATTATACGTTTTGTGTAGGTGTTTCAGCGAAATCAGCAGTATCTGTAGAAGTATAGTTAAAACTAATATCTTTCCATAGATCTAAAGCTGTTTGTAATGGACCACATGTTTTAGCAGCATCACGTAAAATTGCAGGACCAATTTGGTTATTGAAGATATCTTGACCTTCATTACGAGCCATAACCATAGATTCTAAAGCTACACGGTTAGCTGTGGCACCAGCTTGAATACCATCAGGGTGACCAATAGTACCACCACCAAATTGTAAAATAACATCATCACCTAAGTAAACAAGTAATTGATGCATTTGACCACAATGGATACCACCAGAAGCTACAGGCATACATTTACGTAAACTTGCCCAGTCCATATCGAAGAAAATACCATATGGTAAGTTAACTTTTAAATCAGTTAATAATAAAGTATCGTAGAAACCTTTAATCATTAAAGGATCACCTTCTAATTTACCAACAACTGTACCAGCGTGAATGTGATCTACACCAGCCATACGCATCCATTTACAGATTACTCGGAAGTTAATACCATGATTCTTTTGACGAGCGTATGTTGAGTTACCAGCACGGTGTAAATGTAAAAACATGTCATTTTCACGAGCCCAAATAGCAATACTTTGGATTGCTGTGTAGCCCATTACTAAATCGATCATTACGATTATAGAACCAACTTGCTTAGCATATTCAGCACGTTTGTAAACTTCTTCCATAGTTGCAGCTGTGATGTTTAAGTAAGAACCTTTAGTTTCACCAGTTGCAGCTGATGCACGGTTAATACCTTCCATACAGTATAAGAAACGTTCTCTCCAACGCATGAATGGTTGTGAGTTAATGTTCTCATCATCTTTTAAGAAGTCTAAACCACCTTTAAGACCTTCATAAATTACACGACCGTAGTTTTTACCAGAAAGACCTAATTTAGGTTTTACAGTTGCACCTAACAATGGCGCACCATATTTGTTTAAACGCTCACGTTCAACAATAACACCTGTCGCAGGACCTTGGAATGTTTTTAAATATGAGTGAGGAATACGCATATCTTCTAAACGTAACGCAGATACAGCTTTGAAACCAAATACGTTACCGATGATTGATGCAGTTAAGTTAGCTAACGAACCTTCTTCAAATAAATCACATTCATATGCGATGAATGCAAAGTATTGATCAGTAGTGTTAGGAACTGGATCTACACGGTAAGCTTTAGCACGATAACGTTCACAAGCTGTTAATAAATCTGTCCAAACAACCGTCCATGTAGCTGTAGATGATTCACCAGCTACTGCAGCAGCAGCTTCTACAGGATCTACACCTGGTTGTGGTGTAATACGGAATAATGCAAGAATATCAGTATCTTGTACTGTGTATGAAGCATCCCAGTAACCCATTTTAGCATATGGAATTACGCCAGATTCGTAACGGTCACTTTTAATTCGAGTCCGTTCTGATACAGATTGAGACAT